AATGTTTCTCCGTGGAGAAAGGGAATAATGATTTGTTCTTCAAATAAAATTTCATCGGAAATATCGACAGATTCTTGTGTAGTCTAAATAAATATGAAAATTCAATACAAGAAATCTATTTTTTGAATTTACTCTATTCCATTTGAATATCAGAATAGTGGATTCAATCATGATTTAATGGGTTAGGTCCACTTAATTTTTCTTTTGTTTCTTTCTAATTTTTAGATTTCGATTAATCAATAATAATAAAAAAAATACTTATAATAATTCAATAGATAACTTATCATTATTTCATTTGAATCTATTCTATTCAATATCAAAACAAAAAAGATAATATAAAACAGAAAAATCAACTTGATAATTCGAAATTACTAATTACTATAGTATATTAGTATACTATCATGATAATGATAGATCATTTTTTCTAAAAAAATGAAATTAGGTTCAATTCAATTCTCATTAGAATGATTATCTAATTGATAGTTGATTATTCAAAAAAAATTAAATAAAAACAAAAGCCCCTTATCGGATTTGAACCGATGACTTACGCCTTACCATGGCGTTACTCTACCACTGAGTTAAAGGGGCATATTGAATTCAATTAATAAATTGAGTAACTATACACATAGATAAGATCTATCTATGTAGAGTTATAGTCTAATTTATAGAACTATATATAACTATATTATATATAACTATATGTAGTAGACTCATAGTACTCACTAGTGGCTCATTCAAATTGGATTTTATACAAATGGATTTTAGAAATCTTCATTCAATCAATTTTTTGAAATATCAACCCTAATGGAATTTACCACCATTAGAATTAGATAAGAACGAATTTCAATTTGTATGTGTTATGTATCTATCAACTGAATATAGATATCGATTCAAGATATTTCTTTCATTGGATTTATCTTGATTATTTATATATATTCTTTCTTAGAATTTATTAGATTCATCTTAAATCTTAGTCTTTTTTCAATCTTTTTTCAAGAAAAAATTCTCTTGTTGAATTATGAAAGACGGAAGAATCCTTCCAATTTATTTATCGAATCGATTTATATCATTCTACTATATTGTATTGACAATTTCAAAAAACTGTTCATACTATGAACATAGTCGAATGATAGTCAATTCAATATGCCCCCATCGTCTAGTGGTCTAGGACATCTCTCTTTCAAGGAGGCAACGGGGATTCGACTTCCCCTGGGGGTAGGGTACTACGAAAGGAAGTGAATCATGTATTATGATATAAATAAGCCTATAGTTGATTCTTCCTGGGTCGATGCCCGAGTGGCTAATGGGGACGGACTGTAAATTCGTTGGCAAGACGCCTACGCTGGTTCAAATCCAGCTCGGCCCAATAATTTAAATTTGTTGATCCATTATGAAATGATCGAATCCTTTTTCCCCATCAAATAAATGATAAAAATCTCCCCGATTTACGGAACAAAAAAAAGTGAAATTTTCGAAATGAAATAGTAATAGATAGATCTATATCCCCACTATTATGGCTAAACCAAACTAATATCTATGTGGATATTAATATATTAATAACATTTCTTATAATATGGTGATTCTCATCTAAAATTGAAATAGGAAAAGATTTATCAAATGAAATCATAAATAAAATAAAACCATAAAAAATCAAAAATTATAAAAAGATATGCATTGGATACAATTGATTTTTTGGGGGGATTGTAGTTCAATTGGTTAGAGCACCGCCCTGTCAAGGCGGAAGCTGCGGGTTCGAGTCCCGTCAGTCCCGATAAAACCAAATACAATAATAAATCCATCCATTCTTGTTTTTAAAAACAATTGGAAAAAAAAGAAAAAAATTTTATTCTTATATTTCCTCTTTCCTTCCTAAAATAAGAAAAAAAATGGGAATTTCCCTTAAATAAACCCATTTTTTTCATTTCAATCCTATTTTGTCTTAGGAGGTTTATTGATTCAAAAATGAAATAAAAGTTAAATATAAATAAAAAAATGAAATAAAAATGAAAGAAATATAAATAATTATAAAGCAAATTCCGTAGATTATATAAAAATCATGATAAATAAAAAGAAAAAAGTTCAAAGAAAAGAATAAAGAATATTGTTTAATAGATTTTGAATATGAAACTTGATGAAATTGGAAATCAAAAAGGAATCTAATTTTTGATTTGGTATGGATAAAAGATCTTTCTATGTTATACTATTCTCGACAATAATTCGATTTCATAGTCCATATATTGATATTCATAATGATTCGATATCATCGAGTAGAATTCATCCCATTGAATTGATAGGTAAAAGATTGATCATCTCTATGGGATTAAAGGGATAACATCCCCAATTATTTTAGAAATAAAAAATGAAAGAATGAGGTATTATGGAAGTAAATATTCTCGCATTTATTGCTACTGCATTATTTGTTCTAGTTCCTACTGCTTTTTTAATAATAATATACGTAAAAACAGTTAGTGAAACTAGTAAGGATACAGTTTGATGTATTTTAATGAATATTTTAAAGAAAGTGAATTTCTTTCTTATTCTTCAATTGGAATTCTTCAATTTGAAATGAGTTTTTAATGAAATGAGGGAACTAGAATAAGAAACATTTTATAAGAATCGATGATAGTATAGTATAAAGAAATAGATTCATCTTTATACTATACTATCTATTTCTGTTAGTTTTTATTCAAATGAATTTGAAATAATCAACAAAAAAAGTAACTCTTACTTGGATGGTTCGAATATCCGTATTTCGAATTGAATTATATTCAATATGAATCGAATCTTATTATACAACAAACAAAATCAAATCAATAAATTCAAAATTCAATTGGCATATCCTTTCTTTTAAATATTCAACAAAGAAATCAAATAATCTTTTTCTTTCATTCCAAACTCAATAAGTAATTTATTGAACAGTTGAACGATGATTTCAAAAATCATAAGGATTAGTGAGTCTCACTATTGATTTTATTTTGATTAACATTTTAACTATGATATCCAATGAGCGAGTCAATAAAGTCTAGCATCAATGAAATTGCTAAAAATTGAATGATTCAATTCAATAGTTAAAACTTAAAAGCATTTCCATAACGATATATCCAAATCAAAGAATTGATAAGTTTGATTTGTCAACTAAATCCATGCTTAGTATTCCTCTTCCTAGAGTCCACTTCTCCCCCATACTACAAGCGAAAGAGAAAATGTAAAGACTACCATTAAAGCAGCCCAAGAAAGACTTATTATATCCATATGATTTATGTCCCCTATCTCTATTTTCTATAAAGATGATAAATATGAAAGAATTTTTCTATTCTTCTATTATTTATTATTATTTTACTATATTCTTTTTCAATTCAACATAATAATGGAATTACTGGCGCAGAGTCAAAATAAAAAAAATTACTTTTGATAACATATCTCTATTGAATTTCCCGTTAGATCGAATAAAAAATAAGATCTGATCAGTAAAAAACCCACTACATTAGTAGTGGAAAGGCTATCATATCGAGATTTCATAATAAGAATAAGATAATCATTAATGGAATCCTAGCCCCTGCTTAATACTTAACATTGAGCAATTGTTCAGAGTTCTTTTTCTTTACTTATTTTGATTTCTACTAGAAAACAATTTAGCAAGTTGTATTCAATGAATATTGGATTTAAAGTTTTTTATTAGGCGACACCCGGATTTGAACTGGGGAATAAAGGATTTGCAGTCCTCCGCCTTACCGCTCGGCCATGCCGCCGCCAAAACAATACAAAATAGATGAAAAGATTTTCTCCCCCTTTTTATTAGTTATTAGGGTTGGGTTGATTGCTAAATTTCTTTTTTAGATTGGATCCACTCTTTCGATTGATTGTATATAATTGTATATAATATCTTAAAACATACAATATCTAACAATTTTCTCTCTTTATTCTTCAAATAAGAAATGAAAAAGAGAACCGGAATTTTCAGTAAAAAAAAAAAAATTGGAACCTTTAACTATATTATTACTTTATTATTTCAATTTATGAACGATTTTCAGGTTTTTTGACTAAAAATTCCAATTTTCTAAGAATATAATAAAATCAAAATTTCATTTATAGATAAAAAACGAGTAATGAGTATTGATTCTTAAAATTGAAAAAAAAAAAGATTTTTCAATTTTAATTATAACAAGAATTATTAATCTATGTAAACCCCAGAACCTCAATTGTTTAGAAAGACATCTTCTAATTGAATATCCCATATATAGTATAGCTAAAAAACTTTAAAACTTTATTCAAATTTGAAATTTGATTATAGAGTAATCTATCTTCTTTTTTATATTCAATCAAATTCAAATGATTGAAATATACAATATCATCAAAATGGTATATTTTGATTAATCACTTTTGTTTTGATAATTTATCAAGTCTATCAAAATTTAGACATAAGGCTAAGACGAAGTCGTATTTATGAATTCTTTTTATTTTATATCTTTATCCCTTATTCAATTCTATTTATTTATTATTTATTTCTATGTTGTTCATATAGATTATAGATTTTTAAACTTAATTATATAATATATGGATGGAGTTGGTCAAATTTTATGTGATTCAGTAAAAAGAATAGAAAGTCCATCATTACTATAGCTAGGTTGTTCGACATTATCAATGAAGAATTAGCGAATAATGGGATTTTTTCGATAAATGGGAAATTCAAAATAAAATGCTCATGAATGAAAATGAAGTAATGTCTACAATACCTGGATTGAATCAGATACAATTTGAAGGATTTTGTAAGTTCATTGATAGGGGTTTAATAGAAGAACTTTATAAATTTCAAAAAATTGAAGATGCAGATCAAGAAATTGAATTTCAATTATTTGTAGAAACTTATAAATTGGTAGAACCTTCGATAAAAGAACGAGATGCTATATATCAATCACTCACATATTCTTCTGAATTACATGTATCTGCAGGATTAATTTGGAAAACTGTTAGGGAGATGCAAGAACAAACCATTTTTATTG